GGTTAACAGATGGTCTTCAGGTAAAAATTCTATTTCCTTTCCGTTTAAAACCTTGGCGAAGATCTAAACTACGATCTCATCATGGAGATCCAATGAAAAAAAAAGTAAAACAAGAAAATTCTAGTTTTTTAACAGTTTGGGGAACGGAAACAGAACTTCCTTTTGGTCCTGCCCGAACCCTACCTTCTTTTTTTGAACCCATATATAAAGAACTAAAAAAAAATATTCGAAAAGTGAAAAAGAATTATTTTCTACCTCTAAAAGTAAAAGTTTCAAAACCATGGGTTATCAAAATTTTTCCAGTTCTAAAACGAATAATGAATAAACTTGAAAAAGTAAACCCAATTTATTTATTTGAATTCAAGAAGGTGAAAGTATATGAACCAAATGAAAATGCAAAAGATTCAAAAGATAATAATAAGATTATTCCTGAATCGACCATGCAAATTCAATCTATGAATTGGACAAATTTTTTATTCATAGAAAATGAAATGAAAGATCTTGCTGATAAGACAATCATAATCAGGAATCAAATAGAAGAAATCGCAAAAGAAAAGAAAAAAAAAGTTCCAGCCTATGATGATAAAAGACCAGAATTAAAGAAAGATATTTGGCGGATATTCAAAAGAATAAATACTCGATTAATATGCAAATCACATTATTTTATGAAATCTTTCATTGAAAAAATATACATGGATATCCTGCTATGTATGGTTAGCATTTCGAAGGTCAATGCACAACTTTCAACAAAAAAAATGATCAATGAATCCATTTACAACGATGAAAGAAATCAAGAAGGAATTGATGAAACAGATCAACATACAATGAACTTTATTTCGACTATAGAAAAAGAAAAGGACTTTTCAAATCCTAGTAATAATTCAAATACTTATTACGATTTATCTTCCTTGTCCCAAGCATATGTATTTTACAAAATATCACAAACCCAATTACTTAACAACCATCACTTTAGATCTGTACTTCAATATCGCGGTACCCATCCTTTTATTAAGGACAAGATAAAGTATTATTCTATAACCCGAGGAATATTTAACTCCAAATCAAGGTATAAGTATAAGAAAATAAAGAAGCCTGGAATGAATGAATGGAAAAACTGGTTAAAGGGTAATTATGCATACAATTTATCTCAGAGCAAATGGTCTCGATTAGTATTAGTAGCGAAAAAATGGCGAAAAAAAATCAATCAAAATTGTACGATTCACAATAAAGAATCAATGAAATTTTCTTCATATAAAAAAGAAAAAGACCGATCAATTCATTACAAAAAAGAAAATCTCTATACAGTGTATTTATGGCCGAATCAAAAAGAAAAATTAAAAAAGCAATATGTATATGATCTTTTATCACATAAATATATATATTATGGGGATAGTAAAGATTCCTCTATTTATAAACCAAAATTACAACTAAAAAGAAACCAAAAAATTCCATATAATTTCAACATACAGAAACCCGAATTGTTTTATGGAATTGATAATTCCATAGAAAAAAATTATGTTTTTAATAAGCATAAAAATCTGAATAGGAAATATTTTGATTGTAGAATTCTACATTTTTACCCGAAAAACACTATTGATGTAAACGATATCGATATTATCGACTTTACAAATGTACGTATCGGTACCAAACTTGAAAAAAATGCTAAGACTAAAAAAATAAATATTAATATAAAAAAATTGAAAAAAAAAGATATTTTTTTTCTTTCAAAACATCAAGAAAAAGAAACAAATCTATACAAAAAAAACAACTCCAATCAAAAAAACTTTTTTGATTGGATGGGAATGAATCGAAAAAGGGAAAGAGTTTTTTGTAAAAAAAAAAAATCAAATCTGAAACTTTGGTTCTTCCCGGAATTCAGATTTCCTTTTGATACATATAAGGCATATAAGATTAAACCGTGGATCATCCCAATCAAATTACTTCTTTCCAATCAGAATTTAGATGAAAAAAAAAAAATGAGTCAAAATAAAAGTGTCAAAGATTCTATTTTAATAAAATTAAAAAACCAAGAAAAAAACGAAGAAAAGACAAATCTTGTGTCAGATCCAAGCAAACAAAACAAAAAAAAGCCTCTTCAAAAGGATTATGCGAGATCCGAAAGTAAAAAGAAAAAACGATGCAAGAAAAGCAAGGAATCAGAACTAGATTTATTCCTAAATAAATATTTAATTGTTCAATTAAGATGGAACAACTTCGTTAATCATAAAATGACAAGAAATATCAAGGCATATTGTTTCTTACTTAGATTGATGGATCCAAGTTCTATAGCTCTAGCCTTAATTCGAAGAAAAGAGATGGATCTAGATGCAATCCTTAATAAGGACAATCTAACTCTTACAAACTTTTTAAAAAAAGGAATATTGATTATCGAATCAACTCGTCTAGCTTTTATAACGGGTAGAAAATTAATTATGTATCAAACCATAAGTATTTCATTGATCGATGGCAAAAAAAGTAATCACCAAATAAATATAAAATACAAAAAAAAAAAATATGTCAATAAGAAGAATTTTAATAAATCTACTGAACAACATGGAAATATGCTTGTGAATGGGAATCCAGATTATTATGATCTCCTTGTTCCTGAAAATATTCTATCTCCTAGACGTCGTAGAGAATTGAGAATTCTAATTTGTTTCAACTCTCCTAATTGGGATGTTGTGAATAGAAATCAAATATTTTACAATGAAAACAATATAAGAAACTCCACACAATTTATGAATGAAGACAAAGGTATTAATCTTAATATAGATTCAAATATAAAATATAAGTTGTTTCTTTGGCCCAATTACCGATTAGAAGATTTAGCTTGTATGAATCGCTATTGGTTTGATACCAATAATGGTAGTAATTTCAGTATGTCAAGGATACACATGTATACACGATTTAGAATTATCTAATTATCTAATAGTATATTTGATATACTTTATGTCACATGTCAATATTCACATGCCATTTTCCGTAGATGAAAAGTGAAGGATATATGTTATACTTTGCTACTTTGGTACATAAACATAACATAATATGTATTTACTTGTGTATCAATTCAATCTAGAAAGAAATTCACAGAATCTTTTTAGGTGCAAAAAAAGATTCTCTTCGGTAAATGTGTAAATGTATTATCCTTTTCTATCCAAATCCAATTTTCAATTGGATTTGGATAGAATCAAATAAAAAAACTATTTGGAAATGAATAAATTTTTATTTTTGTGTGTACTAGATTAAAAAAAAAGGAAATAACATTATAATAATAATAATAAAAATAATATATATTATTTTCTTTTTCCTAATCGGAAAAATCCGTGGAAAAGAAAGAAAAAAAAAGTTTTTTATGGTAAAAAATTCATTCATTTCACTTATTTCACAAGAAGAAAAAGAAGAAAACAGAGGTTCTGTTGAATTTCAAGTATTAAGTTTCACAAATAAGATACGAAGACTTACTTCACATTTGGAATTGCACAAAAAAGATTTTTTATCAAAAAGAGGTCTACAAAAAATTCTGGGAAAACGTCGACGTATGCTGGTCTATTTGTCAAAGAAAAATGGAGTGCGTTATAAGAAATTAATTGATGAATTGGATATTCGAGAACCAAAAAATTGTTAATTTCATTGTTTGGATTTTTGAATTAGTAATTATTAGATTTTACATTTGGACGAATCTACTTTTTGAGGAATTCGTGAAATAATGAATTAAGGAAGAAAAGGTATGACTGTACCGGCTAAAAAAAAAGATTTCATGATCGTTAATATGGGTCCTCACCACCCATCAATGCATGGTGTTCTTCGACTAATTGTTACTCTCGATGGTGAAGATGTTATTGACTGTGAACCTATATTGGGTTATTTACACAGGGGTATGGAAAAAATAGCGGAAAACCGAACAATCATACAATATTTGCCTTATGTAACACGTTGGGATTATTTAGCTACTATGTTCACAGAGGCAATAACGGTAAATGCACCAGAACAACTGGAAAATGTTCAAGTACCTAAAAGGGCTAGCTATATCAGAGTAATTATGCTGGAGCTGAGTCGTATAGCTTCTCATTTGTTATGGCTTGGACCTTTTATGGCGGATATCGGTGCACAGACTCCCTTTTTTTATATTTTTAGAGAGAGGGAATTGATATATGATTTATTCGAAGCTGCCACAGGTATGCGAATGATGCATAATTATTTCCGCATCGGAGGCGTAGCAGCCGATCTACCTTACGGCTGGATAGATAAATGTTTAGATTTTTGTGATTATTTTTTAACAGGGATTCTTGAATATCAAAAACTTATTACGCAAAATCCTATTTTTTTGGAGCGAGTCGAAGGAGTGGGCATTATTGGTGGGGAGGAAGCGATAAACTGGGGTTTATCAGGACCAATGTTACGAGCTTCTGGAATACAATGGGATCTTCGTAAAATTGATAATTATGAGTGTTACAATGAATTCGATTGGGAAGTCCAATGGCAAAAAGAAGGAGATTCATTAGCTCGTTATTTAGTACGAATGGGTGAAATGAGGGAATCCATAAAAATAATTCAACAGGCCCTAGAAGGAATTCCTGGCGGACCCTATGAAAATTTAGAAGTCCGGCGCTTTGGTAGAGCAAAAAATTCCGAATGGAATGATTTTGAATATAGATTTATTAGTAAAAAACCTTCACCCAATTTTGAATTGTCGAAACAAGAACTTTACGTAAGAGTGGAAGCCCCAAAGGGGGAATTAGGAATTTATTTGATAGGAGACAATAGTATTTTCCCTTGGAGATGGAAAATTCGTCCACCCGGCTTCGTAAATTTGCAAATTCTTCCTCAACTAGTTAAAAGAATGAAATTGGCTGATATCATGACGATACTAGGTAGTATAGATATCATTATGGGAGAAGTTGATCGTTGAAATGATAATTGATACGACAGAAGTACAAACTATCAATTCTTTTTCTACATCGGAATCCTTAAAAGAGGTCCATGGGCTCATATGGACTTTTGTACCCATTTCAATCCTTATATTGGGAATTACAATAGGGGTACTAGTAATTGTGTGGTTGGAAAGAGAAATATCTGCAGCGCTACAACAACGTATTGGGCCTCAATATGCTGGACCCTTGGGAATTCTTCAAGCTTTGGCAGATGGAACTAAACTACTTTTAAAAGAAGATCTTCTCCCGTCTAGAGGAGATCTTCGTTTGTTTAGTATTGGACCATCTATAGTAGTCATATCGATTCTAGTAAGTTATTTAGTAATCCCTTTTGGGTATCGCCTTGTTTTAGCCGATCTCAGTATAGGTGTTTCTTTATGGATCGCCATTTCAAGTATTGCTCCTATTGGGCTTCTTATGTCAGGGTATGGATCGAATAATAAATATTCTTTTTCAGGTGGTTTGCGAGCTGCTGCTCAATCCATTAGTTATGAAATACCATTAACTCTATGTGTATTATCAATATCTCTACGTGTGATTCGTTGAATATAAAATTTATACTTCTTTCCTTTACTTCTAGGAAAAAAGTTGAATGAATTGAATGGATATTTTTTTTTTATTCATGATTCAGGTCAATGAGTTAAACCAAATAGTTATATGAGTGAAACAAAACAACTTAGAAATTTGCAGTAAGAAGATAAAATCTCACTTCATATGTACAAGAATAAAATTGAAGTAAACATAAGCCGTGTAAAATGGTTATCCCAAGATTGAGATTCGTCATCATATCTTGAAGCGGGTATAAAAGATCGACTGTATGGAGTTTTCATTACTGTCTTGTATTTATTAACATGCCGTAGATCAATCAAAAATCAGTGGACAATTAGGAACACAAAAGTACACAAAAGATTAGTAATGGAGATAATATAAGGTAAGGTATCAAAAAAAAAGATATTTCTGCATAAAATGAATCATAATAGAGGCTTTAAATTGGTAGAAATGATCAAGCAGTACTTTCCTATGATTCCGATCTAGAGTAATACTCCTATTCACTGATTAAAAAAAATAACTATTCAGAACGAATTAATCCTTTATTTATTTTTTTCAAAGTACCCGCCTCTGAAATAGAAGAACAGAAATAAAAGAAATGGAATATAATATTCGAATGAATAAAAAAATCTTTATTTATTCTTTTTCCTATGCATATACATCCAAATAGATGAAATTCTTATCATTATTTAATTTATGAAAAATTCCTCTAATTATTTTATTAATTTTTTTTTTATTCATATAACGAATATTTGATTAAATAGTTTAAATTATTACCGAACAAAACAAAGAAAAATATACTTTGATTATAAGGGATGAGATAAATTCCGAAGCCTTTTTTTTTTCTTATTTTTGCGAACGGAATTTCATTGGTTTAATTTGGGACTCTCCGACAGATCTTTTTTTTCTACCCTAAAACAAAAGGAAGTGATAAGACCGAACCAGTCCTTACATTTATTTGTGGCCATAGAGGAGCCGTATGAGGCTGAGGTCTCATGTACGGTTTTGAAATAGCGATGGGAACAGTGCTGTTTTTATCGACTATAATTATCTAATAGTTCAAGTACAGTTGATATAGTTGAAATACAGTCCAAATATGGTTTTGGGGGGTGGAATCTGTGGCGTCAGCCCATAGGATTTATGGTTTTCATAATTTCTTCTCTAGCTGAATGTGAGAGATTGCCCTTTGATTTACCAGAAGCGGAAGAAGAATTAGTAGCAGGTTATCAAACGGAATATTCAGGTATCAGATTTGGTTTATTTTATCTTGCTTCGTACCTAAATCTATTAGTTTCTTCATTATTTGTAACGATTCTTTACTTAGGTGGGTGGAAGTTATCTATTCCATATATATCTGTTCCTGAACTTTTCGGAATAAAAAAAATAGCTGGAGTCTTTGGAATGACAATTGGTATCCTTGTTACATTAGCTAAAGCTTATTTGTTTATATTCATTTCTATCACAACAAGATGGACTTTACCCAGGATGAGAATGGACCAGCTATTAAATCTTGGATGGAAATTTCTTTTACCTATTTCTTTGGGTAATCTATTATTGACAACTTCTTCTCAACTTGTTTCACTATAAATTAAATAATAGAATACGATAAGAATATTCTAGATTCATAACCCCTTTCAAACAAGAGAAAGAAACATCAATTTATTCATGGATATCTACAATATGTTTCCAATGGTGACTGGGTTCATGAATTATGGTCAACAAACAATACGGGCTACAAGGTACATTGGTCAAAGTTTCATAATTACCTTATCTCACACAAATCGTTTACCTGTAACTATTCAATATCCTTATGAAAAATCAATTACGTCAGAACGTTTTCGCGGTCGAATTCACTTTGAATTTGATAAATGTATTGCTTGCGAAGTATGTGTTCGTGTATGCCCAATAGATCTACCTGTTGTTGATTGGAGATTGGAAAGAGATATGAAAAAGAAACAATTACTTAATTATAGTATTGATTTTGGGGTCTGTATATTTTGTGGTAACTGTGTCGAGTATTGTCCAACAAACTGTTTATCAATGACTGAAGAATATGAACTTTCTACTTATGATCGTCACGAATTGAACTATAATCAAATTGCATTGGGTCGGTTACCAATATCAGTAATTGGAGATTATACAATTCAAATAGTTATGAATTCAACTCAAATAAAAATCAATAAAGATAAATCCCTTGATTCAAGAACGATTACCAATTACTAAAATTTTTTTGATATAAAGGATCAAAGCTTTTTTTGTCAATAACTACAAATATAATACTATTTATTTATTTTTGAGAATTATTCTTTTATTTAAACTAATTATAATAATAAATTTTATTTATCGCGAGAATTTCAAAATATACAATTCTAAAGTTTTTTCTTTTGGATAAAAAAGTAAGTGTAATTAGTCCAATAATTAGTTATCTATTATATATATATATAATAGATAACTAATTATATATGTTCTATATAGTTATATCCATATTAAGATTTAATTCAATTAGGAAGGTATCATAAATTGGATAAACCTTTTTCCTTGACTATTTATTAAAGTCATGATTTGACTTATTTTTTTGTGGACATTTTATACATAATGGATTTACCAGGACCAACACATGATATTCTTGTAGCATTTCTGGGGTCAGTTCTTCTATTAGGGGGTATGGGAGTTGTATTACTTACCAATCCTATTTATTCTGCTTTTTCGTTGGGGTTGGTTCTTGTTTGTATATCTTTATTCTATATTTCATCGAACTCCTTTTTTGTGGCTGCTGCACAGCTTCTTATTTATGTGGGAGCCATAAATGTTTTAATTATATTTGCGGTAATGTTCATGAATGGTTCCGAATATTCTAATGATTCATATTTTTGTACCGTTGGAGATGGAGTCACTTCACTGGTTTGTATAAGTATTTTTTTTTCACTGATTACTATTATATCAGATACATCATGGTATGGAATTATTTGGACTACAAGATCAAACCAGATTATAGAACAGGACCTAATAAGTACTGTTCAACAAATTGGGATTCATTTATCGACAGATTTTTATCTTCCCTTTGAACTAATTTCAATAATTCTTTTAGTTTCCTTGATAGGTGTAATTACTATGGCTCGCCAATAATAAATATAGTTAGAATAAAAAAAAATTAGAGTTATAAAAATTTTAAATATGAAATTAAATATATAATAAAATCAAAAGGTTTAATAATTTTAGTTAAATTTGTTTACTTTCTTTTGTTTTGTAATTATAACTTCTAGTTAATTGAATCCCTTGAATTGTTGATATTGAAATGAATCGAGATTGATAAGGAGTTAGTCAATGATGTTCGAGCATGTACTTTTTTTGAGTGTCTATTTATTTGCTATTGGTCTCTATGGATTGATCACAAGTCGAAACATGGTTAGAGCACTTATGTGTCTTGAGCTTATACTAAATTCGGTTAATATTAATCTCGTAACATTTTCTGATATATTTGATAGTCGACAATTAAAAGGGAACATTTTCTCAATATTTATTATAGCCGTTGCAGCTGCAGAAGCTGCTATTGGACTTGCTATTGTTTCGTCGATTCATCGAAACAGAAAATCAACGCGTATCAACCAATCGAATTTGTTGAATAATTAATTAAAATTATCATGATCATATACTAAAAAATTAGTTATTTTATTTCTATATCTATAGATTATTCATCTAATTAATATAGAAATAAAATATAAATAATAATATAAATAATATAATATATATAATATAATATATATATAATATAAATTATATATATATAATATAAATAAAATTAAATAAAAATAAAAAATAGAAGATTAATATATTATATATATATATATAACGTGTATATATAACATGTAAAATATATAGTATATATAATAACTAAGAAACTATAATATATGAATTATATATATATATGATATATATATTAAATTTGATTCAATATCAAATTGACTATTGAATTTCAATTTGACTATTTTACTAGATTAGTAAAGTATAATTAATACTAAACTAATTTATAATAATCTAAATAAAATTAAATCTAAATAATTTAATTTTATTTAGATTTAATTTTAGATATTTATATATTGATTTGAATATCAATTTATTTTGTTGGACCATTTTCATTCACACACCCGACTCGTATGATTATAATTTTTGAAACGAAAATTAAAGTCTCTTGGCTTTTTCTTATAAGCAGATTTAGAAAAATATTGATTCTTCCAATTTTAGTAAACCACTGCTTCGTCTGGTGTCTACAATATAACTACTACATTCTATACCAGATTGAAAATTTTTGATGTTCAAACCCGGGCTGTTATAGATTCAATGTCACATTCAGTAAAAATTTATGATACATGTATAGGGTGTACTCAATGTGTACGAGCTTGCCCTACGGATGTGTTGGAAATGATACCGTGGGACGGATGTAAAGCTAAGCAAATTGCTTCCGCACCAAGAACCGAGGATTGTGTAGGTTGTAAGAGATGTGAATCCGCTTGTCCAACGGATTTTTTGAGTGTCCGTGTCTATTTATGGCATGAAACAACTCGCAGCATGGGACTATCTTATTGATACGTTACAAAAAAATACACTTTAATTATTTGATTCCTCTTTACCGACAAAAGCTCGTATTCAGAATAGAATAATATATTTTATTAAGTACGGGCTTTTGTGGTCAAAAACGTATCTTGTCTTTATCACGAATAATTTTCCTTGGCTAACAATACTTGTTGTTTTGCCGATATTCGTCGGCTCTTGCATTTTTTTTCTTCCTTATAGAGGAAATAAGATGTTCAGGTGGTATGCTATAGGTATTTGCTTGTTAGAACTCCTTTTAATGACCCACGTTTTCTGTCATCATTTCCAATTGGACGATCCATTAATCCAATTGGAAGAAGATTTTAAATGGATAGATATTTTTGATTTTCACTGGAGACTGGGAATCGATGGACTTTCCATAGGACCCATTTTACTGACAGGATTTATCACCAGTTTAGCTACTTTAGCAGCTTGGCCAGTTACTAAAAATTCACAATTGTTCTATTTTCTCATGCTAGCAATGTACAGTGGTCAAATAGGACCATTTTCTTCTCGAGACCTTTTACTTTTTTTCATGATGTGGGAGTTAGAATTAATTCCTGTTTATTTACTTTTATCCATGTGGGGAGGAAAAAACCGTCTCTACTCGGCGACAAAGTTTATTTTGTACACGGCGGGGGGCTCCATTTTTCTTTTAATAGGGGTTCTGGGTATGGGTTTATATGGTTCTAATGAACCTACATTAGATTTTGGAAAATTAGCTAATCAATCATATCCTGTGGCATTGGAAATAATATTATATTTTGGATTCCTTATTGCTTATGCCGTCAAATTGCCGATTATACCTCTACATACTTGGTTACCCGATACCCATGGAGAAGCACATTACAGTACATGTATGCTTCTAGCTGGAATCTTATTAAAAATGGGAGCATATGGACTTATTCGAATCAATATGGAATTATTATCCCACGCTCATTCCATATTTTCTCCCTGGTTGGTAATAATAGGAACTATTCAAATAATCTATGCAGCTTCGACCTCTCTCGGTCAACGGAATTTGAAAAAGAGAATAGCCTATTCTTCTGTATCTCACATGGGTTTTACAATTATAGGAATTGGTTCCATAACCGGAATCGGGCTCAATGGTGCTATTTTACAAATACTCTCTCATGGATTTATTGGTGCTGCACTTTTTTTCTTGACGGGAACGACTTGTGATAGAATGGGTCTTGTTTATCTCGACGAAATGGGGGGGGTATCGATCCCAATGCCAAAACTTTTTACCATGTTCAGTAGTTTTTCAATGGCTTCTCTTGCATTGCCGGGAATGAGTGGTTTTGTTGCAGAATCATTAGTTTTTTTTGGAATAATTACTAGTAAAAGATTTCTTTTAATGTCAAAAATACTAATTACTTTTGTAATGGCAATAGGAATGATATTAACTCCTATTTATTTATTATCTATGTTACGTCAGATGTTCTATGGATACAAGTTATTTCATGTTACAAATTATAATTTTTTGGATTCTGGACCACGAGAACTATTTGTTTCAATCTGTATCTTTTTACCCATACTAGGGACTGGTATTTATCCCGATTTCATTCTCTCGTTATCAGTTGATAGGGTACAAGCTATACTATCTAATTATTTTTATCGATAGTCTTTCATTAAAAATACGGAAATCGAATTTTTTTTGTCTTTTTATTTTCCGCTTTTAAACGCCGAACAATGCAAAAGAATTAAATGAATTAAAAATCTCAATTTTAATCAGATACATTTCGAGTTTTTTTAGAACCCTTTGAACCATTCCTGGTTCAAGGGGTTCTAAAAAAACTTGCACAAAGAAAGAACTTTCACTATATATTTATATATAAATATAGGTATGGGATGATGTTTTGTTCTTATATGTACTCGTTATTTTATGTAGTTTATTCAATTATTTAGTATTTTAGATGTTAATGTGAATGAACCATAACTATGTAGACCTATCCCTAATAGATTGATTCCAAAATAGCATATCCAAATTATAAGGAATCCCATAGAAGCCACAAGTGCTGAATTTGTACCCTGCAAACTTTGATTTGTACTAGTTCTAATATGTAAATAAATTGCGAATATGATCCAAGTAATAAATGCCCAAGTTTCCTTGGGGTCCCAACTCCAATACGATCCCCATGCTTCATTAGCCCATACTGCTCCACAAAGAATTCCTATGGTTAAAAAGATAAACCCTAAACTAATGACACGATAACTCAAATAATCCAAACGTTGAGTTAATTGATATTTATAATAATTTCGAAATGAAAGAAAAGAGGTGTTTATAAAAACACTTCTTTTTTCATTCCAATAGTTAATCTTACCAAAGATAAATTTCTTAATTAAGAAATTTTTTACTTTACCATTACAAAAAATATTGATGTTTTTTCGAAATGTAATGACTAGAAGAGCCACTGAGAATAATGATCCACATAAAAGAGCAGCATAGCTTAATAACATCATACTTACGTGCATCATTAACCACTGAGATTGTAGAGCAGGTACTAATATTACGGATTGGTGCATTTCAGTTAAAAGACCCGACGTGGCAAAGCCTTGTGTGAAAATGGTACTTGATGCAGTTATTGTGTTTAAATCATTTTTATGATTCCCCATCTTGTAAATGATATGAATAATGGATAAACTACACGAAAGGAAAATTAATGACTCGTATAAATTACTTAAGGGAAAATGTCCCGAAGAAATCCAACGAGAAACCAATAATCCCGTTATAGAGAAAAAAGTAGCTATCATTCCTTTTTCTGATGAATCAGGCAATCCTACGCTTTCGTGGACAAAAAAGGTCATCAAATAAATCGTAATAACAATTGAAATTATCGAAAAAGAGATATGAGTCAATATATGTTCTAAAATTGTAAATATCATAAAAAGGAGTCCCATAAGAGAATTGAAATCGAGAATTGAATACATTATAGGAGCCATTGTATAGGATCCATTGTGTCTATTTTAGAAGATTTTTTTTGATAGGATAGGATGCCGCCACTCGGACTCGAACCGAGATGCTCTAGCACTGCTTCCTAAGAGCAGCGTGTCTACCAATTTCACCATGGCGGCTTACTTGAAATAATAATAGTCAATTTATGTTGAATCGTCGAGATTCAAGGATTCAATATAGTTTATAAAACAAAACATTAGAATCGATGAATCTTTATTCATTGAAATTTATATGATAATTTGAATCTTTATTAAATAAACAATAAAATAATCTTTAGTTAGTATCGTATTGTTGTAAGTTCGGTTTTAATAATGAACTTTGGTATACTAAAAACTAAGTTTTCAAAAAATCAGTTAAAACTCCATAGTTTTAGACTGAGCTATAGAACCGGGAATTGTTACTTTTCTTTTTTTGATTCGTTTTTATTTATCCAATGTTATTTTATGGATTCAAACAAAACGAAAAAAAAAATGTATTATTTAATGAAGAAAATGAAATAACTAGAATTTTCTATGTATAACAATTTGATTACTAAATCATAAGAATTTATCATTGTCTAATGATTTAGATACTATTTTATTATTATCAAAGTAAAGTATTAATATCTTTAATTATTATATTTCATTATGATTATTATATTTCATTATATATATAATAATGGTAAGATTTACCAAATTAATTAGGTTTTTAGTTAACCATATAACAAATAAAACAACAAAATTTGCATTTCTATCACAATCATACTCTACTTTTCACAATAGAAATTTTTTTTTTCTATTGTGAAAAGTAGATACAAAAAAACCCCAAACCCAATATACATACCCTTATTCTACATATCACATCCACATACGATATTTATATACCACAGCAACTAGTTCCAACTGATCCTGTTTGATATTGAGGAGTTCAATACACTAATTAATGTTAATCATTTATTTTAAAATACTTGACGTTTTTCGGGGTATGTCAATTCCGATTATTCCACGACTTTATTATTTGTTTGTTGTACAAAAAAACTTTTTGAACGTCCGGTAGAAACCGATTTCGCTAAAGAAAAAGCCTTTACTGCAGCTAAATTTCCTTTTTTCTTCCAAATATTTTTACGAATACGTTTTTTTGACATAGAAGTACGTTTTTTGGGGACTGCCATTCAAAAAAAGGGTTACTTTTTTTTATCATTGTATGTGAAAGACATGTATTGTTCAAAATGAATTGTTCCTTTTAGCCATTATCCATATTTATATTTATTCCATTATCCATATTTATATTTATTCCATTATCCATATTTATATTTATTCCATTATCCATATTTATATTTATTCCGTAGTAAAATAGTAAAAAAACATTTAATTTTTCAAACACATTAAAAAAAAAACCTATGAAAACATAAACATATAATAAAATTTAAATTAAAAAATTGAAACATACACATTAATATATTTAAAATATAAATAATTTAATCATATATATTATATATATATCATATATATGAGCATATGTATACATACCCTATGCCTATGACATATATATATAGTATAGCTAAGAAAAAAAATACAAGTACAAGAAAGGAAGGAAATTGTTTTTTATTTTTATTAATTGATTAAGGTAAGAGTGCCATACCCATAATTGAAATTACAATTCGAATTAGTAGTTAATCTGTTAACTAAGATATTTGATTACCTGATAACAATAACCTTATTTATTTTTTAATTTAAATTTTAAGTACGGATCGTACTATCTATATTCGAATTAATTATTCCTTTTGGTATAACCATTTTTCCTTAATATACTATATCCTTAATATACTATATTATATAATATACCTATAATATACTATATCCTTAATATACTATATTATATAATATACCTATAAATTACCAGGATGGAATATTGTATTATTCCAGTTTTAGTAGAATGATTAAAAATTTAATTTTTTATTATGGAACATACATATCAATATGCATGGATAATAACTTTTCTTCCACTTCCAGTTACTATGTCAATAGGATTCGGGCTTCTACTTATTCCGACAGCAACAAAAAATATTCGTCGTATATGGGCTTTTCCTAGTATTTTTTTCTTAAGTATAGCTATGGTATTTTCAGCTAATTTATCTATTCAAGAAATAAATGGAAGTTACATATATCAATATCTATGGTCTTGGACCATCAATAATGATTTTTCCTTAGAGTTCGGATATTTAATCGATCCACTTAGTTCGATTATGTCAATACTAATTACTACTGTTGGAATCATGGTTCTTATTTATAGTGACAATTATATGTCCCATGATCAAGGATATTTAAGATTTTTTGCTTATATGAGTTTTTTCAATGCTTCTATGTTGGGATTAGTTACCAGTTCAAATTTGATAAAAATTTATGTTTTTTGGGAACTAGTGGGAATGTGTTCTTATTTATTAATAGGATTTTGGTTCACACGACCGACTGCAGCAAGTGCTTGTCAAAAAGCTTTTGTAACTAATCGTGTAGGGGATTTTGGTTTATTATTAGGAATCTTAGGTTTTTATTGGATAACTGGTAGTTTTGAATTTCGGGATTTGTTCGAAATAACTAACAACTTGATACACAATAATGGGGTCAGTTCTTCATTTGCTACTTTGTGTGCTTTTTTATTATTCCTCGGTGCAGTTGCTAAATCCGCGCAATTCCCCCTTCATGTATGGTTACCCGATGCAATGGAAGGACCTACTCCTATCTCGGCTCTTATACACGCTGCTACCATGGTAGCAGCGGGAATTTTTCTTGTAGCTCGACTTCTTCCTCTTTTCATATCTATACCTTACATAATGAATATTATTTCTTTAATAGGTGTAATAACAGTACTATTAGGAGCTACCTTGGCTCTTGCTCAAACAGATATAAAAAGAAGTTTAGCCTATTCTACAATGTCTCAATTGGGTTATATTATGTTAGCTCTAGGTCTAGGTTCTTATCGAGCTGCTTTATTCCATTTGCTTACTCACGCCTATTCTAAAGCTTTATTATTTTTGGGATCCGGAGCCATTATCCATTCAATGGAACCTGTTGTTGGATATTCACCAGATAAAAGTCAGAATATAATTCTTATGGGCGGTTTAAAAAGATATGTTCCAATTACAAGAACTACTTTTTTATTAGGGACACTTTCTATTTGTGGTATTCCACCTCTTGCTTGTTTTTGGTCCAAAGATGAAATTCTTAATGAGAGTTGGTTGTATTCACCAATTTTTGCAATAATAGCTTGTTTCACAGCAGGATTAACTGCATTTTATATGTTTCGCGTGTATTTACTTACTTTTGATGGGCATTTGCGCATAAATTGTAAAAATTACAGTAGCACCAATAATAGCTCGTTCCATTCAATATCTCTATGGGGAAAAGAAGTTCCAAAAAAAGTTGATAGAAATTTTCTTTTATCAAAAATAGAAAATATGGTCTTCTTTTTTTCAAAGGATAGATATAAAATATCTAGTAATCTAAAAAAAAGAAGACCATATTCTTTCGAAAAAAAGTACACTTATACTTCTATGTATCCTCACGAATCGGACAATACTATGCTATTTCCTCTGTTTGTTTTGGTACTATTTACTTTGTTTGTTGGAACAATAGGAATTCATTTTGATTATGGAATAATATATTTTGATATATTATCAAAATGGTTAACTCCATCGACAAATCTTTTACATCCCAATGCGAGTTATTCCGTGGATTGGTATGAATTTTTTACAAATGCAATTTTTTCGGTAAGTATAGCTATTTTTGGACTATTAATAGCATATGTTTTATATGGATCTGTTTATTCATTGTTCCAGAATTTGGAATTCATTAATTCATTTATAAAAGGAGGTCCTAAAAGAATTTTCTTGGACAAAATAAAAAATAGAATATACAATTGGTCCTACAATTGTGGTTATATAGATATTTTTTATACTAGAGTTTTTACCTTGGGTATAAGGGGATTAACCAAACTAACTCAGTTTTTTGATAGAAATATAATTGATGGAATTATCAATGGGGTTGTTGTTGCAAGTTTATTTATAGGGGAAGGAGTCAAATCTATGGGAGGTGGACGAATTTCTTCTTATCTATTTTTGTATTTATTTTATGCATCAATATTTTTATTCATTTTTTTATTCTTTTATAATTTATTATAATTTAATATTTAATAATTTTCTATTTTTTAATTTTTCTTTTTGATTCGGCCATAAATACACTGTATAGAGATTTTCTTTTTTGTAATGAATTGATCGGTCTTTTTCTTTTTTATATGAAGAAAATTTCATTGATTCTTTATTGTGAATCGTACAATTTTGATTGATTTTTTTTCGCCATTTTTTCGCTACTAATACTAATCGAGACCATTTGCTCTGAGATAAATTGTATGCATAATTACCCTTTAACCAGTTTTTCCATTCATTCATTCCAGGCTTCTTTATTTTCTTATACTTATACCTTGATTTGGAGTTAAATATTCCTCGGGTTATAGAATAATACTTTATCTTGTCCTTAATAAAAGGATGGGTACCGCGATATTGAAGTACAGATCTAAAGTGATGGTTGTTAAGTAATTGGGTTTGTGATATTTTGTAAAATACATATGCTTGGGACAAGGAAGATAAATCGTAATAAGTATTTGAATTATTACTAGGATTTGAAAAGTCCTTTTCTTTTTCTATAGTCGAAATAAAGTTCATTGTATGTTGATCTGTTTCATCAATTCCTTCTTGATTTCTTTCATCGTTGTAAATGGATTCATTGATCATTTTTTTTGTTGAAAGTTGTGCATTGACCTTCGAAATGCTAACCATACATAGCAGGATATCCATGTATATTTTTTCAATGAAAGATTTCATAAAATAATGTGATTTGCATATTAATCGAGTATTTATTCTTTTGAATATCCGCCAAATATCTTTCTTTAATTCTGGTCTTTTATCATCATAGGCTGGAACTTTTTTTTTCTTTTCTTTTGCGATTTCTTCTATTTGATTCCTGATTATGATTGTCTTATCAGCAAGATCTTTCATTTCATTTTCTATGAATAAAAAATTTGTCCAATTCATAGATTGAATTTGCATGGTCGATTCAGGAATAATCTTATTATTATCTTTTGAATCTTTTGCATTTTCATTTGGTTCATATACTTTCACCTTCTTGAATTCAAATAAATAAATTGGGTTTACTTTTTCAAGTTTATTCATTATTCGTTTTAGAACTGGAAAAATTTTGATAACCCATGGTTTTGAAACTTTTACTTTTAGAGGTAGAAAATAATTCTTTTTCACTTTTCGAATATTTTTTTTTAGTTCTTTATATATGGGTTCAAAAAAAGAAGGTAGGGTTCGGGCAGGACCAAAAGGAAGTTCTGTTTCCGTTCCCCAAACTGTTAAAAAACTAGAATTTTCTTGTTTTACTTTTTTTTTCATTGGATCTCCATGATGAGATCGTAGTTTAGATCTTCGCCAAGGTTTTAAACGGAAAGGAAATAGAATTTTTACCTGAAGACCATCTGTTAACCAATCTTGAGGAAATTCTGTTTCTGATAGTGGAATACCATTATACGTACATTTAACATGCATTTCACTCTTCCAGTCCTTAAAATCCTCATACCACTCGGGGTATTGGAATAATAACATACGTCCAACATTTTTAGCTATTATCAATGAAGGCAATATAATGTTTTTTCTAAGAAAAGCGTGGATCAGGAGTATCAAACTTCTTATTGCTTGAGCAAATATAACGCTATCCCAAATTTCTGCTATTGCCATTCGTTCATTTTCTTCTTCTCTCTTCTTCTCGTTTTCATCGAGAGCCTTCAGAGTTTTCTTCATCTTTTCTTTCTCAAAATCGTCAATTTTTAATTCCGTTTTTGGTTTTTTCTTCGCAAAATTCCTAAAAATAGACTTAATATTTTGATCGATCTTGTTTAAAAGAGAAAAAAAAAATATGTTTTCTACTCGATCAAAAAAAAGCGGAGAATTTACATATGCTTGGAATGTGTTCCAAATAACTGTTTTACGTCTTTGAGCGCGTAAGGATCCTTTGATTAGACCTCGACGAAAATCAGGTTGTTGTGAGTAACGTATCAAAGCCAACTCGTTTATTTCATCATCGTTAGTCTCGGGATTCACGCTGTAGTCAGTATAAATCACCACTCGTCTGGCTTTTCTTGTACGAATTTCCTGATCTTGTTTCATTAGTTGCTCATGTTCATCTTCTTCATCTTCATCCTGTGCTAGTGCTTCTAACTCTTCAGTTAGTTTGTATAACCGTTGAGGAATTTTTTGAATGATTTTTTCTTTAAGGATTTCTTCTCCTTCTTCAATGATTTCTTCTCCATTGGTTGTAATTATATCGAATACAGATTTCAAAGATTTTGCTTTATTTTCTGAATTTCTTTTTATTTCTTCTTCCAATAAAGAAGATTTTTTCAAATGAGAATTGGGTATGTACTCAAAAGATAATTGATCAATTGACATTAACGAATTAATAATATAATTCCATGGTGATTTTTCATTAAGTGGATTTTTTTCATGTTCAAATTCTTGGTAATTATTAGAAATAGAAAATAGCCCATGAAGCTTATTTATCCAAACTATTTTCGTGGAATTTTCTTTCGAAGTAATTAAATGATTCATGGTTGTATGTGAATAGAATTTGTTTATTTTTCCACGATATGCGCCATTCAAAAGAGGATCATATGCTTTTGGCAAGTATTCTTGTTTATTCTCATCATTGCATAATCTGGTCCTTTTTTCTAGTATATCTAGAGTAAGAGATACTTTTTCTTTTTCTAGAATTTTTATTCTACTTATTAATTCATTACTCAAGTTGTACTTTTTTTGCTCATTGGTAGAAACCCAATAATTATATAGGTCTTCATGGATAAATTTTTCTGTCGTGTACAAAGAAATTTTACGTTCTATCATTTTTGAAAAAATCAATAAACTAGGTGGATATGTAAAAGATATT